ACTGCCCAATAACCAATTTGGTCCCGAGGTAAGGAATAACCAGTTACACCAAAAGATGCGGTCAATACACCCAAAACCACACCTGTAACCCAAGTCAATTCACGAGGTTTTTTAAAGCCGCCGGTGAGATACACGCGAAATACGTGCAGGATCATCATTAGGACCATCATACTTGCCGACCATCGATGAACTGATCGGATTAACCAACCAAAATTAGCTTCAGTCATTATATATTGAACAGAAGCAAAGGCCTCCGTAACGGTCGGACGATAATAAAAAGTCATAGCAAACCCGGTAGCTACTTGTACTAAAAAACAAGTAAGCGTAATTCCCCCTAGACAATAAAATATGTTGACGTGAGGAGGAACATATTTACTAGTTATATCATCGGCAATTGCCTGAATCTCAAGACGTTCTTCGAACCAATCATAGATTTTATTGAGATAGGTAAATCAAGGGGACCCCCCCGGAGAACCGTATATGAAAATTTCATCTCGTACGGCTCAAACAGAAACACCCAAATACTAGTTCTAACGGATGTGTGTAATATAAAGTTTGAAGTTTATTAATTCTATGATTTATGATTCAATTTTTTTTTGAAGATACTAAAGAATAAAAATCCGAAAGCTCTTCTTTGTGGTTATAATGCCAAAAAATCAAGTCGGCTCATTCGTCTATATATTGATCGTTATAGGCCTCTTGAATCTTCTATTTACCTATTTTCTTTGGTGTTATTTATGTGTAATGCGGCTTTACTGCTGTTTTCTTTATTATTGATAGGAATTCTCTTGTTAAGACCCTATAGAATTGATTAAAACCTCAGATTCATACTAAAACCACGATGATTCAATAAAACCCTTTCAAACTAAGTCTAAGTCCCAAAATTCCCTGAGTAAGAACCATTGGATCATCACTTATTCAATGAATAGATATAATGACTCAAAATCCAAACCAAAGAAACCTTTGTTTTGTCCTTTGATCAAAATAAGCATAAACGAAAGTTTGAAAGAATAAAAATATTTCTATTTATAACTTCTAACTCTTTGAAAAAATTTTTTGAAGTCCGGACACGAGGTCTGACTATTAAGTATGAATCATAGTTCTAATAGTAATCTATTTCATATATTCCGTGCTCCAGATACTAGAATGAATATCCGACGAAGTAAAACCATCTCTATCAAGATGACAGACCCATTCTCTGCACTATCCATAGGATCATTTATACCAAGTCACACACTCATATTCCGGAAATACAGAAACAAAGAAATTCCACGGTCAAACTACCAAAATAGAATGGGATAAAAATCAGAAACCTAAACGCTTCACTTTGTATTGAAAAAGCCAGTTAATGGTTCTTGGGAATCTAATTCATTGAAATTCCATCCAGTAAAATGGAAGAATTATAAATCTCCAAAATAATAGATAGGAATATCGCGAATAGAGCCATTGCGAGACCCATCAAAGGAGTAGTTCCCCACCCAGGAGCTACTTTACCATATTCTGAATTCAATGGTTTCAATAAACTCCCCGCATTAGTTCGTTTTGGGCGGCCAGATCTAGAACTACCTTCAACGGTTTGTGTAGCCATAATATTTTATATTCAGTAAGATCTGTTGACTTTGTATACCATTCCGTTGTAAATAAATGATCTTATCATAGATCCATTGAGGTCTTAAAACTTTATAATGTCTTAAAACTATATAATCATGGAAACAGCAACCCTAGTTGCCATCTTTTTATCTGGTTTACTTGTAAGTTTTACTGGGTACGCCTTATATACTGCTTTTGGGCAACCCTCTCAACAACTAAGAGATCCATTCGAGGAACACGGGGACTAGTTGAAGTACGGATCCTCCCAATATTGGGAGGATCCGTACTTCAATTGAGATAATGACAAATCATTTCACCTTTTTAGTTGGAACTTTAGGCGGGTCTCGAAAAAAGATAGCGAAAAAAATTATTCCTAGAGTTGAGACTAAAAGGAATGTATAAACCAATGCTTCCATAGATTCGATCGTGGTTTACAATTATAGCTTCCATACCTGTTTATTTGGGATCGTCTCCCGGATAAATAAAGAACAAGAGTCAAAGAAAAGGCAGTGATTCAAATCAAGATTTATCTGGTACCCCATCTAAAAATCACAAAAAGAAAATAAAAATGAAAAGTAACAAGTAACAAAGCATATTGTATCAGACTACTTGTCTTCTTGTAGTTGGATCTCCAAGTTTTTGGAATGCTCCAAATTCCACTTGAGCATCTAAATCTGGATCAATACCAGCAAAAACATCTCGAAACAAGGTTCTAGCACCATGCCAAATGTGTCCGAAGAAGAAGAGCAAAGCAAACGAAGCATGTCCAAAAGTAAACCAACCCCGTGGACTGCTACGAAAAACACCATCGGATTTCAAAGTAGCACGATCTAATTCAAAAATCTCACCCAATTGAGCACGTCTAGCATATTTTTTCACAGTAGCGGGATCGCTATAACTGACTCCGTTGAGTTCGCCGCCATAGAACTCGACAGTTACACCTACTTGTTCGACACTATATTTAGATTCCGCCCTTCTAAAAGGAACATCGGCTCTAACAATTCCGTCTCCGTCTACCAAAACAACCGGAAATGTTTCAAAAAAAGTAGGCATACGACGTACAAAAAGTTCGCGCCCCTCTTTATCTCTAAAGATAGGATGTCCTAACCACCCAACAGCTATTCCATCCCCGTTGTCCATTGAGCCCGCTCTGAATAACCCCCCCTTTGCCGGATTATTGCCGATGTAATCATAAAAAGCTAGTTTTTCGGGAATTTTAGACCAAGCTTCAGATAAACTTTGATTTTCAGCCAACCCAGCACCAATTCTTCGATATATTTCTTGTTGGAAGTATCCTTGATCCCATTGATAACGAGTGGGACCAAATAATTCAATCGGGGTAGTTGCTGAACCATACCACATAGTTCCAGCAACTACAAAAGCGGCAAAAAAGACAGCAGCAATACTACTGGAAAGGACGGTTTCAATATTTCCCATACGTAATCCTTTGTATAGGCGTTGAGGTGGACGTACACTAAGATGGAATAGACCCGCCAATATGCCCAAGGTCCCTGCTGCAATATGATGAGAGGCTATTCCTCCCGGAACAAAAGGATCAAAACCCTCCACACCCCACGCTGGATTTACGGATTGTACCCTTCCAGTTAGTCCATAAGGATCGGACACCCATATTCCAGGACCATACAATCCTGTTACATGAAATGCACCAAAACCAAAGCAAGCCACCCCTGATAGAAATAAATGAATTCCAAAGATCTTAGGCAAATCCAAAGAGGGTTTTCCTGTACGTTCATCAGTAAATATTTCTAGATCCCAATACACCCAATGCCAGATAGCTGCCAAAAAGCACAAGCCCGAAAACACAATATGTGCCCCGGCCACACCTTCGTAACTCCAAATACCCGGATTCGTTACAGTACCCCCTGTGATACTCCAACCGCCCCATGAATTGGTTATTCCTAAACGAGTCATGAAGGGTATAACGAACATACCCTGTCTCCACATTGGATCAAGAACAGGATCAGAAGGATCAAAAACTGCTAATTCGTATAGAGCCATCGAACCGGCCCAACCAGCAACCAGAGCTGTATGCATTATATGGACAGAAATCAAACGACCGGGATCATTCAATACGACGGTATGAACACGATACCAAGGCAAACCCATGGAAATACCCCTTTATCAATGAAAAATAGACACAATGTAACTTTATTGCATTGGAAAAAACTATGCTGTGGACCCTCTTTTTAGTGGATTATCTTGGGGAAAGAATTAATATTTGTTTGATTTGTTTGATTCTTTTCAATTACTTTTAGTAATAATGAAACTATTTTGTTCGTAGGAACAAAAAGAAGCAGATCTATTCTACACCCGATAAGGACCAATACGCAATGGTAGGGGAGTTGATACCATTTTATATGAGTGAATGCATATATATATTTGTTCATCATTCAAAGGACTTATTTGTAATAATTTTCCTTTATTCATTTTGTCTTCTTTATCTTTTTTTATAAACTTAGTCAATCTATGGATAAAATATGATAAAGGCCAATATTAGTAGGACACTAAATCCATTGTTACGCTTTCACATCAAAGTGAGATATAGTACTTAATTTTTCTTTTATTTAATGCCTATTGGTGTTCCAAGAGTACCTTTTCGAAGTCCTGGAGAGGAAGATGCATTGTGGATTGACATATAGTGCGACTTGTCAGATATATTGGGTCATATGGTATTTCCCCATTCTCTTCCCCGATCGAGATATCCTCCCCTTCGCCCAAGAAAGATTGATTGAATTATCAAAAATTTGGAGCGTGAAGTTCAATTAGATCCATTTTTTCGGGAGGGTATACAGATTAATATTATCAATTAGAATAATTTATGGTTATCTTGGTTAGGCCAATAAAATGAAGTATCCAGGCTCCGTTTAGAAAAAAACCGGTAAAAAATCTATTTATGATTACTAGTTCTATCATATTCTATTTCTTTATATATTTATAATAGAAGTGATCTCAAACTGTTAATCAATCGAGTAATATGATGAATGCATTGAATATCTGTTGTAAGACATGAAATAAATTGTAAAAAGGAAGTCGTAGCAAAAGGACGTGGTATTGGGGCATTTGTCATATATGTGCAAATCCAAATCGGGCGGATCTTTACTCGGAGTAGAGCATAAACCTAAAAAAATTGAAGAAGCCCATTCAGGAACAAGAAAATTACATCGCGATTGAGATTGTATCTCGATGAAACAATACATCAATGAAAAGTTAGTTAGATAAATTTAGTAATTTTTTTTTTATAGATAAACAAAACAGGCCAAAACCCATCTTTTTTGAAAAATGAAAGAAAAGCCCCTTTTTATAAGTTAAAAGCCTGGTATGAAAAAAAAAAAAAATAAATAAAAGAAAACGCTAGAATCTACATCTACACATTGATTCTTTTTTTTTTTTTCGTTATTTTTGTTGAACCGTATGCATCAAAAGGTGCATGTACGGTTTCTAAGGGATACAACTTTATCCCAATCAACCGACTTTATCGAGAACGATTACTTTTTTTAGGCCAAGGGGTTGATAGCGAGATCTCGAATCAACTTATTGGTCTTATGGTATATCTCAGTATAGAGGATGATACCAAAGATCTATATTTGTTTATAAATTCTCCTGGCGGATGGGTAATACCCGGAGTAGCTATTTATGATACTATGCAATTTGTGCGACCAGATATACAGACAATATGCATGGGATTAGCCGCTTCAATGGGATCTTTTATTCTGGTCGGAGGAGAAATTACCAAACGTCTAGCATTCCCTCACGCTTGGCGCCAATGAGTTTTTTATTTGATTTGAGAGAAAAAAGAAGACTATGCCTTCGCGCTATATGAAATATTAATATTAAGTAATAATAGCATGGCACTTCGAATTCGATATGATAAATTTTTTTAACCCTTAAATTATGTATCGAAAGAGTAGTATGAGATAAAAGGTATTTCCGATTTTATCTAATCTATCGGGAGGCCTATTTCAGCGTCACAAACTTTTTTGTTTTCACGCCGGGAGGCTCTTAACAATATTTAGGTTATGAAAGAATATGAAAATAAAAAAAATCTTGTTTTTTTATTTGAAAAAAAAAAAAGAAACTTTGGGATTGCTAAATAACAGACGAAATAAATATATAAAGCAACGGAGCCATCATAGTATTTTTGAACTACTCCAAAAACAAAAAGAAGGGTGGTTATTGGATCATTTACCAACCCGAGTCTGATAGACCCTATATTTAATTTAAATTTAATTTATTTGATATTTAAGTAAGGTAAAAACGAATTCCATTATAGAGCCGTATGCAATGCGTAAAAGATGCCTGTACGGTTGTTCAATTATATATTTTATTATTCTTTATCTCTTCACCTTATCATCATGCGAGATAGAATAAACATTTATTATGTTATATCATCAGGGTAATGATCCATCAACCTGCTAGTTCTTTTTATGAGGCACAGACGGGAGAATTTATCTTGGAAGCGGAAGAACTTTTGAAGCTGCGCGAAACCGTCACAAGGGTTTATGTACAAAGGACAGGCAAACCCTTATGGGTTGTATCCGAAGATATGGAAAGAGATGTTTTTATGTCAGCAACAGAAGCCCAAGCTCATGGAATTGTTGATCTTGTAGCGACTGAATAAAAAAGAAAAAATAACAAAAATTTCAGACGAATTGGTGATTTGAGATTTTATCTTCTTACCGGATTTAATATTCTATTCATTAATCTGATTTAAGATTCTATTCATTAATCTATTAATATAGAAATAAAATAATTCATAATCATCCGGTTAAGATCGATCTAAACCAGCCCATTATGTATATGATTCAATATGCCAACTATTAAACAGCTTATTAGAAACACAAGACAGCCAATCAGAAATGTCACGAAATCCCCCGCTCTTGGGGGATGTCCTCAGCGACGAGGAACATGTACTAGGGTGTATGTGCGACTCGTTCAGATCATGGGCTAGGACAAAAGAAAGAAAACAATTGATCCAGTATCAACGATCAGTACCAGTGAATAGACTAGAATGGAAGAACTCCATTCAATATCTAAAAATCAAAAAGATCTATCCTTCTATTGTGGTATCAAATGTATGGTTTCCGTTGGTGCAAATCCAATCAACTCCGTTTTAAATTTAAGATGAGAAAGAATTCTCCATTGATAGCAAATGATATCCATTAAGCAGGGGAAATACTATTTTAAAAAGCAGAAAAATTATGCCTTACTCTTGCAAGAACGGACTAACAGGGTCAGCTACTCAGCTAATCTTCATAATTAAATACCGTTACTGTATAAGTAGATCTCATTGTGAAAGACCTCGTACTGGATAATTATGGGTAGAGCCAAAGAGTGTGAACTGTACAAGTTAACAATAACATTGATTAAATGAAAGAAGGGCTCCGGTGTATAGAGAGGACCTCACCGTTTAAGAAGTAACCATAGAAACGATGGAACCCACTATATCCATTTCTATTTACAACTTTTATGTGGTTTTGATACCTAATATCAATACAATTTTTTCTAGGCATTTCACCTAGAAAAAAAAAAAAAAAAAATCGTGGTCGGGAAGGTTATAGTAGCAAAAGCCATTGGAATTAAAATTTTATACATTGGAAGAATCCGTTTTGTTATTAATAGACTAGGATACGGGAAGGGAATAACTGAAAGAAAGGAAATCGATTAGTTATTCATCAAAGTTTCATTTATTCAATGACCAGAATTAAACGAGGGTATATAGCCCGAAGACGTAGAACAAAAATTCGTTTATTTGCATCAACCTTTCGAGGGGCTCATTCAAGACTTACTCGTACTATTACTCAACAGAAAATAAGAGCTTTGGTTTCGGCTCATCGGGATAGAGGTAGACAAAAGAGAGATTTTCGTCGGTTGTGGATCACTCGGATAAATGCAGTAATTCGCGAGAATAAAGTATACTTAAGTTATAGTAAATTTATACACAATCTGTACAAGAGACAGTTACTTCTTAATCGTAAAATACTTGCACAAATAGCTATATTAAATAAGAGTTGTCTTTATATGATTTCCAATGAGATCATAAAATAAAGAGATTGGAAGGAATCCGTTGGAATAGTTTAAATGGAGTTCCCTGGAGAATGAACTCTGGGAAGGTAGAGTAGAAATTAGTATGATAAAATATGATAAAGTCATCAAAATGAAGAAAGACGTTAAATATAAAATATTTATTCCTCTTCTCCCATTTTTTTTCTTACGACAGGACATTTCGATTTTACGATTTTTCGAACAAAAAAAAAAACGTCAATCCGCATTTGAGTTTGGATTGGAATTTTATTTTGATTCAATTCAATTGAAGAGTCAACCTATTTTTTTTCTGGTTCTAAGACCAGCAGCTCTAGCGGTTGACTCGCTTCTTTCAAATTGTTTCTCATTATTAAGAAAAGGTAACGGAGATAAAATACGAGCTTGTTTTATAGCAATAGTAATTAATCGTTGTTGTTTTAAGGTCAATCTATTCACCCGTCTAGATAATATTTTTCCTTGTTCGCTAATAAATCGACTAATTAAACTCATGTTTCTATAATCAATTCGATCCCCCGATTGGATCGGAGGCAAACGCCTACGAAAAGATCGCTTAGATTTAAGAAAGATTCGCTTGGATTTATCCATGGTTTGTTTATTCCTTATCCTGAAAATCCCAATCCTATTTCTTAATTCTACATCATCTTTGATCCGATCGAAATAGGATTTGGTTTGTTTCTATTTATTTGTTTCTATTTAAATAAATTAAAAAATAAATTAAAATAAATTATATATATATATTGTTATATATAATATGTAATTTTTCATCTTCCTTGGAAGACTGACACACGAGCGATCGGTTCGATCTATTTCTTTATCTCCCCATGAATCGTATGTTTGTAACAACAGGGACAGAATTTTCTCAATTCCAATCGACTAGGCGTATTGTGTCGATTCTTTTGAGTAATATATCTGGAAATGCCCATTGATTCCTTATTAACACGATTTCGAACACAACTGGTACATTCCAAAATAACCGTTACTCGGACATCTTTACCCTTAGCCATGAACCTCCTTTGGTTTTTGATTCACTCAATTCTTTAATTTTCCGACCCGAAGCAAGGAAGAAGAAAGGACACAAAAATAGAAGCAGGTAACTCGAAATCAAATTATGAAAGAAATGTTTTGTTGCAATCAATATAGTAATAAATAATAAGTAATATAATGATTTCTAACTATATTTCTAATTTTTAATTGCCGTACAGTATTTCATTTTCAGTTAAGTATCTTGTATGATATTGTTGCCCCAACCACCGCATTTCCGTTCTATTATTAATTTAATTTGAGCCTGAGCCCGAGTTCATAGTTTCACTGAGGGTGAAACCGCTTTTTCTTTGTTTTTTTTTTTTTTTTAGAAAGAATAAGTAAAAAAAGAAAAAAAGAAAAAACAAAGAAAAAAAGAAGGGAGGGGTAGGGATTAGTTACAGATATTTGATTGTATCTCTAATCTTCTTCCCCCTTCCCATATCAATAGCTAGAATGAAAAAAAGGGGAATATCAACGCATCCGGAAAAAAACGATTGATCTCTATCAATAAACCTGCTAAAGACCCGAACCATAGAGTACTTACTACCGGTGCCACGGAGAGATATGTTTTTAGATCTCGCATTTTAAAAACTCCTCTTTCTGTATTCGTTATTGTAATTTTATTGTAATTTGTAATACCTAATGGTAATACATATATGACCGGATGTGTATATGTAGTTAATGACTTACCACTTGTACGCGGAGTTCCTAATTCAAATTGAAATGTACAAAATAGATATTTATTAAAAGAAAAAAATACGTCCATTTCCGCCTTAAATTCCTAAAAAATATTAATTTTTTGTGGTAGATTTCATATTAATTTCATACTTTATATAAGTCTTTTACCATATTATATGTTTGTTATATGATATATGAGACCAAAAGGAAGAAGGAAGAAATGATAAGATAGTTTGTGTATATCAATGTAGGAAATAAAGATGTGGAAAACAAGGCAGGGATTCTCTACAATGACACTGTAGACCAATTGAAAGGGATGTAGCGCAGTTTGGTAGCGCGTTTGTTTTGGGTACAAAATGTCACGGGTTCAAATCCTGTCATCCCTACCTATTACTTATCTTCTGAGCAGTAACGAGGGATCAATTGAGATCAATTAATAAAATTGTACATACATAATTAAATAAATATTTCATTTTTATTTTTTATAGTATATATATATGCAAGATAAATTGGGGTTACAAAATATTTATTGTGATAATAAAGCGCTCTTAGTTCAGTTCGGTAGAACGTGGGTCTCCAAAACCCGATGTCGTAGGTTCAAATCCTACAGGGCGTGATTCTGTGTTCTTGTTAATCGCGGGAGGTC